TACGCAAACGGAATTCGATTAGATCGATGATTCGATCGAACCCAGTGAGAAATTCTATCTTTGGTAGTTTCTTATTTCTTCTGAGTATCCAGTCTTTAGGCAGAATACCGCCACTCATTCCTATTCTTCAACTAAGTGAAGTATCGAAAATAGAAGCGATCTTGGAAAAGCAAGAGGAAGAAGAAAAAGAAAAAGAAAAAGAAAAAGAAAAAGAAAAAGGGGGATTCAATCCTTGTGAACAGACTGTGTCCATTTCGTTAAAATCGGAAGCCGGGGGGAATTTGGACGAAGAATTCGACTCTCAGACAGATTCGCAAGAAGAGGAAGGCAAGCAGACAGCTAAAGACCAAACATCTAAGGGAATTTCTACAAGAATCTTCAATCGGATTTGTGATTATCAACGATGGACTCGCCCAGTTCGATACATCAAAAATAATCGACGTGAACAGACTGTCAGAAACGAAATGGGACAATATTTTTTTGACATATACCAAAGCGATGGCAAACAAAGAATCTCTTTTACGCATCCGAAAAGTTTATCAAATTTTTTGAAAATGATAAAAAGAAAGATTCCCCTGTTGTCACTAGAAAAAAATATTTCTAATGAATTATACCCGGGTTGGATTTCTAGAAACAAACAAAAAGGGAAAAATCTGAAAAATAAGTTTTTCACTCGAATCCACGATCTAGACAAAACAATAGGAATACTCGACACAAGAATTAGATTGTATAGAGAAAATGAAAATGATGAGACTCAAGAAGAATATTACTTACCCAAAAAGTATGATCCTTTCTTAAACGGGCCATATCGTGGAAGAATCAAAGAAGAGCTTTCGCCTACAAACCCAACTTGGATCGAAAATTCGAGAGAGACAAATCGGCTTTATGGTATCTTTGCAATTGAGACCGATGGGGATACTATTAAGACAAAACAATTAGAAATTGGGAAGTTCTCAACTTTATCATCTAGTTTCAATTTATTGAAACAACTAAAAAAATCTTTAGCCATTCGAAGAGAAGAAGAAGAAATCCGCAAAAAAGTCCCTCGATGGTCATACAAATTAATCACCGAATTGGAACAAATAGCGTTTCAACCAACTCCGCCGGAAGATCATGACATTCGTTCAAGAAAGGCAACATATGTAACAATTTTGGATTTTACCAACCCACAGGTAAGACGTCTATTCGATGAACAGACTTTAGAAGATCTAGAGGAAAATAAAATAACAGGGCTGGGTCTTATACGATATTCGCAAAAATCCGATTTTCGACAAGACTTAATCAAAGGCTCTATGCGACCTCAAAAGCGTAAAATGGTTACTCAGGAACTATTTCAAGCAACTGTACATTCCCCCCTTTTTTTTGACAGGAAAAACCCTTTTTTATCTTTTGCTATCCCCCATTTGGTTCAACTGAAACGAGTTTTTATAAATTGGCCAGCGGTAAACGGGTTCAGGATTTTAGAGTCTACAGACGAACAAACAAAAAGAGACGAACAAACAAAAAGCGAAGAAAAAAAGCAAAATAGACGAAAAGAGGCAAAAGAACGAATAGAGATAGCGGAGACCTGGGATACTTTTGAAGTTACCCAAATGCTAAGGGGTTACTTGTTAATAACCCAATCAATTCTTAGACAAAATATTCTATTACCCTCATTGATAATAGGCAAAAATATTGGACGTATGCTATTATTGCAAATTCCCGAATGGTCTGAAGATTTCGAGGAATTGAATAGAGAAAAGCATATTCTGTGTACTTCTAATGGCGTTGCGTTATCCGAAACACAATATCCGACAAATTGGGAGATAGACGGTATTCAGATAAAAATTTTAAATCCTTTCCGTCTGAAACCTTGGCACGAATCCAAATCGCTAACTTCTCGTAATGACTTTTGTTTTTTAACAGTTTGGGGAAGGGAAACAGAAAAGCCCTTTGGTAATCCTCGAAAAACACCTTCCTTTTTTGAGCCCATTTTGAAGGAACTCGAAAAAAAAATTGGAAAATATAAAAAGATTGCGATTACAACTGGAAAAGTTTTTCAAGAAGTTTCAAAAGAAATAGGTGGAATCAAAAAAGAAAAATCTTCTAGAATCAGCAACCCGATAATTAATGAATCTTATAGTCAAATTTCAAAAATTCCAATTGCAGATTGGACAAATTCTTCGTTGAGAGAAACCAAAATGCGGGATATAGCTGATAGAATAAGTACAATCCAAATTCAAATAGAAAGAATTACCGAAGATAAAAAAAAAGTAACTCTAGAATTGGATAGTAGTCCTTACAAAAAAAGTTATAGATTAGAATTGGCAAAAAAGATTTGGAAAATTGTCAAAAAAATAAAAAATCGATTTATATGTCAATTTCATTATTTTCTAAAATTTGTCATTCCAAGAATATTTGTATATATATATATAGATATATTTTTATATAATATTAATATTCGCCTAAGGAATATCAAAATATTTCTTAAATTAACACAAATTTTTATAAGGAATACAAAAATATTTCTTAAATCAACACAAATTTTTATTGAGAAATACATTTCCAAGAATGAAACAAATCCAAAAAGAATTAATAAAACCACTCAAAAAACAATTCACTTTATTTCAAATAGAAAAACTGATAATAAAAATTCAGATACTCTTTGTGATTTATCCAACTTTTCACAAGCATATGTACTTTACAAAATAGCACAACCCCCGGTTGTTAACTTGTGTAAATTTCGATCCGTTCTTCAACATCATGGAACACCTTTATTCCTTAAAACGAAAATAAAGGACTCCTTTCGAACACAAGGAATTTTGGAGTCTGAAGTAATACATAAGAAACTTCATCGGTCTAGAACGAGTCAATGGAAAAATTGGTTAAGAGGGAATTCTCAATACGATTTATCTCGTATAATCTGGTCTAACTTAATGTCACAAAAACAAAAATGGCGAAATAGGGTGCGCAGGTCCAAACAAAAATATTTAAACAAAAGGAATTCTTGTGGAAAAGACCGATTAACTCATTACAAGAAACAAAATGGTCCTAACCTATTTTTGAATAAAAAAGATAATTTTCAAAAATGCTATAGATATGATCTTTTATCATCTAAAGCCATTAATTATAATTATGAAAATAAAAGTGACTCGGTTTTTTGTGGATCAACTCCTCGAGTAACTAAAAGACAAGCGATTTCTTATAATTACAACATGTCGAACTCCTTGTTTGCGCTACAGGACCGTATCCCTATGAATAAATTTATTGGAATACTAGAAAGGATATATATTCCATATATCGAAAAAAATCTCGATAGGAAATATTTGAATTGGGAAAATCTCTTTTTTTCTTCTAGAAAAAAATTCGATTATATGTCCTGGGTCGGAGTCGGGGTCAATTCCAACAGTAATAAAAATACTCCACTTGGGACGAATATAATTGGGACTAATAATTATCAATTCTTTGAGCCAATTGATCAAAAAGATGATAAAAAGGGTGATCAAAAAGATAATAAAAAAGATAATAAAAAGGGTGATCAAAAAGATAATAAAAAAGATAATAAAAAGGGTGATCAAAAAGATAATAAAAAAGATGATAAAAAGGGTGATCAAAAAGATAATAAAAAAGATAATAAAAAGGGTAATCAAAAAGATAATCAAAAAGATAATAAAAAGGGTGATCAAAAAGATAATCAAAAAGATAATAAAAAAGATAATAAAAAGGGTGATCAAAAAGATAATAAAAAAGATAATCAAAAAGACCTTTTATACCTTCCGATTAATAAAAATCCAGAAATAAATCGACCTAATTCTACAAATTCTTTTTTTGATTGGATGGGACTGAATGAACAAATACTAAATCGCCCCATCTCGTCTCTGGAAATTTGGTTCTTCCCAGAATTTGTGCGGCTTTTTCATATATATAAAATGAAACCGTGGCTTATACCAAGCAAATTACTTCTTTTCAATTTAAATCTAAGTGAAACTGATCAAATCAATTTGAATCTAAGTGAAACTGATCAAATCAATTGGATTCTAAATGAAACTAATAGTCAAAATAAAAACATCGCTAAAAACAAAAAAGATAGTCAAAATAAAAGCATCACTGAAAACAAAAAAGATCTTGAAGAAGATTCCACGAAATCAGACATGAAAAAAGATAGTCAAAATAAAAGCATCGCTGAAAACAAAAAAGATCTTGAAGAAGATTCCACGAAATCAGACATGAAAAAAGATAGTCAAAATAAAAGCATCGCTGAAAACAAAAAAGATCTTGAAGAAGATTCCACGAAATCAGACATGAAAAAAGATACAAAGCAAAAACAAACCAAAGGGAAGAAGGTTGAGGTATCAGACCCATTGCGGGAAAAATATTTCCTTTTTCAATTGAGATCGGGTGGAGGGACTCTCCACCAAAGCATTCTCCAAAATCTCCAGATCGCTGTTCTCCTGTTTAGACATATGTTGAGACATAGACCGAGCCATCTAGAAAGTAAAATTCTATGGTGCATTCAAAGGAAAAAATTTAATTTGAGTCTAATAGAGGACCCTAAAAAGGATTTGAGTCTAATAGAGGACCTTAAAAAGGATTTGAGTGGTCTCGAATTGAGGAAGGAAAAGGATTTGAGTCTAATAGAGGACCTTAAAAAGGATTTGAGTGGTCTCGAATTGAGGAAGGAAAAGGGTTTGAGTGGTCCAGAATTGGGGGAGAACAAGGATTCGAGTGGTCCAGAATTGGGGGAGAACAAGGATTCGAGTGGTCCAGAATTGAGGACGGTGTGGCCTATAGAGGATCTATTGAGGGGTCTAGACGAAGAAGACCTCGAAAGTGTGGGATTTCTTGTCGACCCCCTTCCACTATCTGTAAAAAACAATGGGCAATTTATTATGTATCAAACCATAGGTATTTCGCTGGTTCATAAGAGTAAACACCAAACCGGTCAACAATACCGAAAACAGATAAAAATTCGAGCTAGAGAGAACAACCATTTTGATGCGCTTGTTCTTGAAAATATTTTATCGTCTAGACGTCGTAGAGAATTAAGAATTCTAAATTGTTTCAATTCAAACAATTCGAATGGCGGGGATACCAACTCCGTATTTTGCAACGAAAACAGGGTCAAAAACTATAGTCAATTTTGGGATGAAAGGAACCCTCGTGATAAGGAGAAAAATGAATTAATTCATTTCAAATTTTTTCTTTGGCCTAATTATCGATTGGAAGATTTAGCTTGTATGAATCGTTATTGGTTTGATACTAATAATGGCAGCCGTTTCAGTCTCTTAAGAATCCATATGTATCTACCATTGAAAATTCGTTGATAGTACTATATCCTGTAACAGGGTAGATGACAGAAAACAAATGCACACATGCCTTATCTTTTTTTACTTTATTCGAATCTAACTGAATATAGGATCCCGCGTATCAATTAGACCTATAATTGAATTAATTGAATCCAAAGATTCTTTTTCATTATAGGTCTAATTGATTCACTTTTGTTAATACGAAAATGTACGATATTCTTATATCGTATCCAAGGGATAAAATAAATCAAAGCTCTGAATGAGCAAATTTTTGCTCTCAAGGTAGAGGCTTCTTTGGGTACTCAATGTTTCAATTCATGTAAAACAGGTAAAAAAAGCCTCCTAGAAAAAAGAGAGACACGAACATATAAGAGGAAATTCTCCCATACCCGAAATATTTTATTCCTTCGCCAGCAAGGAAACTAACAAAACCAACACCGTTGGCTTTTGTCTCAATTATTCGGAAATCAAAAAAATGAATGAATTGAGCTAATCTTCGTACTCGGCAAACAATAAGTGTGTTATAAAAAGTATCTATATAAGCACGACTATAGGACCAATCATATATGACAGTAACTATTTTGTCGCGAAGAACTCTCTTAAAGCTTCTTTGATGAAACGAATTAATGAAGTGAAAACTATTTAACCAAGAATAAGTGGGTTTATATAAGAAACAAGCTATCAATATTCCACAATAAGCAATCCCAGCAGAAGTGACCATCTGTTTCAAAAACTCGGATAAATCTCTTGACTGGGCGTGATGCAGAAGATAAATAGCGGGATCTAACCATTGGGCTAAGATATCCAGATTGAAATCAAGATCGCTAGGAATTCCTAGTGATCCAATTGTCAAAGTAAATAAACACAATATACATATTGGAAATAACATAGTATTTTCTGATTCATAAGGATAAGAAAATTGGGGTTTATTCTCTCCCCTCTCATCAATTGGTAAAAATCGAAAATTTATTTCAATTCCCTTTGAACCCTTTTTTCCCCACAGAGATATTGAATCGGGGGGGTTCTTTTTTTTTCCACTGTAATTTTGAAAACGAGCACTTAAAGGTCCTTCAAACGTAAGTAAATAAATCCGAAACATATAAAACGCGGTTAATCCCACTGTGGCCCAAGCTATTAGGGCGAAAATCGGCGAATATAGCCAGCTATCGTGAAGAATTTCATCTTTGGACCAAAAACAAGCAAGAGGGGGAATACCACAAAGCGAAAGTGTACCTAATAAAAAAGCACCTTTGCTAATTGGTACGTGTTTTGTTAAACCGCCCATAAGAACCATATTCTGACTTTTGTCTGGAGAATAACCGACAACAGTCTCCATTGAATGAATAACGGATCCAGATCCTAAAAATAATAATGCCTTCGAATAAGCATGAGTAATCAAATGAAATAAAGCACTTCGATAAGACCCCATACCTAGAGCTAACATCATATAACCCAATTGAGACATTGTGGAATAAGCTAACCCTCTCTTAATGTCTTGTTGAGCAAGAGCTAAAGTAGCCCCTAAGAAAACTGTTATTATTCCTATCAAGGAGATGAAATACATTATGTAAGGTATAACTATAAAAAGAGGAAGAAGCCTAGCGACAAGAAAAATTCCTGCTGCTACCATGGTAGCAGCGTGTATAAGAGCCGAAATCGGAGTAGGGCCCTCCATGGCATCTGGTAACCAGACATGAAAGGGAAATTGCGCGGATTTCGCAATTGCACCGACAAATACTAGCGCAGCGCATAAAGTAACAAATAAAAAATTGACCTCATTGCTCGAAATCAAGTTATTCAATATTTCGAATAACTCCCGAAATTCGAAACTGCCCGTTATCCAATAAAAGCCTAAAATTCCTAATAATAAACCAAAATCCCCCACACGATTAGTTACAAACGCCTTTTGACCAGCATTTGCGGCACCGGGTCGTGTAAACCAAAATCCTATTAATAGATAGGAACATAGTCCGACCAATTCCCAAAAAATATAAATTTGTATCAAATTAGAACTAGTAACTAATCCCAACATGGCAGCGCTGAAAAAACTCATATAAGCAAAAAATCTCAAATATCCTTGATCATGAGCCATATAATTATCACTATAAATAAGAACCGTAATTCCAACAGTAGTGATTAATATTGACATAATAGAAGTCAGTGGGTCGATCAAGTAACCGAATTCTAAAGAAAAATCATTATTGATTATCCAAGACCATATATATTGATAGATAGAATCCCTATTTATTTGCTGAATAGAGAGATAGATTGAAAATGCCATGACTATACTTAACAATAAAACACTCTGAAAAGACCACATACGACGAAGATTTTTTGTAACCGTCGGAAAAAGAAGAAGTCCTGCTCCTATTAACATAGGAACTGGAAGGGGAACAAAGGGTATGATCCACGCATATTGATATGTTTGTTCCATAAACAGTTTGAGTCTTAATTTATTATTTCCGATTCACCTGAGTTTACCTCTTTTGATTTTGAAAAGAGTCAATAAAAAATCAAAATATGTACTAACTGAAACCAAACTTAGAATGACAATAAACTTTATTGAATTGTCTATTGTTACTTATTCCGAGTTTACAACTTTCAATTATTAAAATCCATAAGTTACAGTTGGTCAAATGATCTGAAATGGATTCATTAGCAGTTTCCTTTGACTTTGAAAAGTCCAATTGGGTCTATTTTTCCGAGGTGAATCGAAAGGGATTACAGTTTTTCCATTTCATTAAGCAAGGGTAGGGTTCTGATCTTAACCCCTTAAACGACACGTAGAATGATGAAAATAAACAGAAAAAAGATACCTTTAAGTTTATGTTTCATTATAATTATAAGATGAAGTTCAACTAATTTGATTTCTACAGCACAGGGAATTGCTAGATTTCATTGATAATGCGAAATTGCAATCAATATAAAATATAAATGAATCGTTTTTACGACTACTCTCTGGAATTTTGAGAATTAGAATAATAAAAAGATAGATAGGAAAGATTCAATTTGAGCAATAGATGTCTTTCACATCCAGCTATAATCTAAAATTAAGCAATTTATTGATTTTTCAATGGCAGTTCCAAAAAAACGTAGTTCGAAATCAAAAAAGCGTATTCGTAAAAATACTTGGAAAAGGAAGAGCTTTTGGGCAGCATTAAAAGCTTTTTCGTTAGGAAAATCGCTTTCGACGGGGAGTTTGAAAAGTTTTTTTGTACGACAAACAAATAACAAAACGTTGGAATAATCTAAGTCGACTTGATATAATCAAAATGAAGCACTTCGGCTTTCTATTGATTTAGATAATTGATTAGTTAATATAGAACTAGGAAATCGAACCCGCCTCGCTCTTATTTCTTATGATACTACAATAGGAAGGATACGAGAATACGAAATCCTATATTTACTTAAGATTTGATTTCTTACTATTTTGACTCACTTCAAAAAAGAATACCTTTGGGGGTTCCCAAACATCAGTTCGAGGATGGGGAGTCTTATTTTCCCCATCGACCTATTTGTTTGTAAAATGCAACACTCTATAATAGAAGATAGGAATAAGATAATAATAGATAATAAAGAATAAGAAAAGTTGTCACTTGTTTTTGACTTGCCCTTTTATATCTATGGAAGGGTGGATATTAAGACCGTTCGTTTTAGTTCAAGCGAACGAATCTTTGAAACTTGTTAATGACTTTTTAAAATTGAAACCTTTTTGAGTTTGGGTAACTTTCTGACTTTTGATTTTCTATTAATATAGTATATGGATCCCCAAGACTATCTTATCGTCAACCCAATAAATATCAACAAAAGAACCAAATTGAAAATCAAAATAATAAAATTAGGATATTCTATCTGCGGAATCGGTTCATTTTGAGTGCTCTAAACCAGGTCTTGTTCAAATTCATTTTTTTGTTTTGAATTCGACCCCCTAGTTACGGATCAAACTATCTAGTTACCGGAGTTTCATTCCAGGCGAGTCCAACATACACGAAATAAGTCTATGTGAAATAAAACAAAGACTTGAAACGCAAATAATGAACCTTTAAATTCCTATTTGAACAAATTTTTATGTATCAAATTGAACCGGTACTAAAAAAGACTGTACTGAATTTCCTTTTCCAATCTCGACGATTGCTTAGTCATAGCCTATAATTAGACTATTATGGGTTCAATACACGCCGCTATGGTGAAATTGGTAGACACGCTGCTCTTAGGAAGCAGTGCTATCGCATCTCGGTTCGAGTCCGAGTGGCGGCATAACGTCTTCTAAAAGAATCAAATAGATCTTATAATCTTCTAAGGAATTCAATTCCCGATTTCCTTTTTCAATTTTTTATTATGTAATTGGGGGTTCGTTGTTTAAGCGTTTTTTATGATATTTTCAACCTTAGAGCATATAATCACTCATATTTCCCTTTCGATCGTTTTCATTTTGATTACAATTCATTTGATAATCTTTTTAGTCGACGAAATCGTCAAACTATCTGATTCAGCAGAAAGGGGCATGTTAGCAACTTTTTTCTGTATAACAGGATTATTAGCTACGCATTGGATTTCTTCAGGACATTTCCCACTAAGTGATTTATATGAATCATTAATTTTCCTTTCATGGAGTTTCGCTCTGATTCATATCATTCCGTATTTCACAAAGAATACAAAATTTTTAAGCAAAATAACCAGCCCAAGCGCTATTTTTACCCAGGGTTTTGCTACTTCCGGTTTTTTAACAGAAATACATAAATCTTCAATATTAGTACCCGCTCTGAAATCCGAGTGGTTAATAATGCACGTAAGTATGATGATATTGGGCTATGCAGCCCTTTTATGCGGATCATTATTATCAGTAGCCCTTCTGGTCATTACATTTCGAAATCTTTTTTCGAAGGGCAATGATTTTTTGAAGGAGTCGTTTTTCTTTGGCGAAAATCTTTTTCAAAATACTTCTTTTATTTCTGCTAAGAATTATTATAGGACCCAATTCATCCAACAATTGGATTATTGGAGTTATCGGGTTATTAGTCTAGGATTTATTTTTTTAACCATAGGAATACTTTCGGGGGCAGTGTGGGCTAATGAAGCGTGGGGATCGTATTGGAGTTGGGACCCGAAAGAAACTTGGGCTTTTATTACTTGGATCGTATTCGCAATTTATTTACATACTCGAACAAATCGAAATTTGAAGGGTGTCAATTCCGCAATTGTGGCATCTATAGGCTTTCTTATAATTTGGATATGCTATTTTGGAGTCAATCTAGTAGGAACAGGTCTACATAGTTATGGTTCATTTCCATCAACATCTGGTTGAATTCAAAAAACGTTCTTACAAATCCAATAGGGTGCGGTATATCTAGAATAAACATATCTACTAACTAAATCTAATAACTAAAAGAATCTAAGAAAAAAAGATCTAATAAAGAATCAAACTTTATGTGAACGAGCACGCGTACCGTGTGAATCAATAAAATATTTGATTCGCACGGTACGCGGGTGGTTCAATTTTATTGTTTTTACTTAACTTAAGAGAAGGAAAACCCTTCCTTTGTCGAAGGGAAATTTTTTGAAAACTTTTTTATTTATTTATAAAACTTGTCGAAAAAAATGAGATAGAATAACTTCCACCTTGTCAACTGATAGTGAAAGAACGAAATCGGGGTACATACCAATACCTATTACGGGTAACAAAATAGAGATAGACAGAAATAACTCTCGCGGGCCAGAATCAAAAAAAGAATCGTTTGGGGCATGAAATAGCTTGTATCCATAAAACATCTGGCGTGACATAGATAATGAATAAATAGGAGTTAATATCATTCCAATTGCCATTACAAAAGAGATTAGTATTTTTGACAGTAAAAGATATTTTTTGGCGCTAATTATTCCAAAAAAGACTAGCAATTCGGCAACAAAACCGCTCATACCTGGTAATGCAAGGGAAGCCATTGAAAAGCTACTGAACATCGTGAATATTTTTGGCATTTGAATAGCTATTCCCCCCATTTCGTCAAGATAAACAAGCCGTATTCTATCATAAGTCGTTCCCGCCAAGAAAAAAAGTGCAGCCCCAATAAATCCATGAGAAATTATTTGTAAAAGAGCTCCATTAAGTCCCGTATCGGTTATAGAACCAATTCCTATAATTATAAAACCCATATGAGATACAGAAGAATAGGCGATTCGTCTTTTTAAATTCCGTTGTCCAAGAGATGTTAAAGCTGCATAGATCATTTGTATTGTGCCTACTATTATCAAGTAGGGAGAAAATAGAAAATGGGCGTGAGGTAATAATTCCATATTGATTCGAATTAATCCGTATGCTCCCATTTTTAATAGGATTCCGGCTAGAAGCATACAAGTACTGTAATGTGCTTCTCCGTGGGTATCGGGTAACCATGTATGTAGGGGTAAAATAGGCGATTTGACAGCAAAAGCAATAAAAAATCCAATATAGAATATTTTTTCTAAAGCCGCGGGGTATGACTGATTTACTGATGTTTCAAAATTCAATGTTGGTTCATTCGAACCATAGAAAGTAAGACCCAAAACTCCTATTAATAGAAAAATGGAACCCCCTGCCGTATACAAAATAAATTTTGTAGCGGAGTATAGACGTTTCTTCCCCCCCCACATGGATAGAAGTAGATAAACGGGAATTAATTCTAATTCCCACATAATGAAAAAAAGTAAAAGGTCCCGAGAAGCAAATGATCCTATTTGACCACTGTACATTGCTAACATGAGGAAATGGAATAATCGAGAATCGCGAGTAACTGGCCGGGCCGCTAAAGTAGCTAAAGTAGTTAAAAATCCTGTCAATAAAATAGGGCCTACAGAAAGTCCGTCTATTCCCAATCTCCAATGGCAATCAAAAAAATTGATCCATTTATAAGCCTCCACTAGTTGGATTAATGGATCAGCCGCCTGGAAATGATAACAAAATGCATAAGTCGTTATAAGCAGTTCTAAAATACATATACACAGCGTATACCACCTAATGGCCCTATTTCCTTTATGGGGAAGAAAGAAAATGGCGGAACCCGCAAATATTGGAAAAACGACAATTATTGTTAACCAAGGAAAAAATTTCGTGGTAAAGACAAGATGCACTTGGACCACAAAACCCGCGCTCTAAATATTTTTATTTTCGAGCACAGGTTTTCAGTAAAAAAATTAAATGGATTCCAGTAGAGTTTTCTGTAACATATCAATAAGCTAGACCCATACTGCGAGTTGTTTCATGCCATAAATAAACTCGGACACTCAAGAAATCTGTTGGACAAGCGGATTCACACCTCTTACAACCAACACAGTCCTCGGTTCTTGGAGCAGAAGCTATTTGTTTAGCCTTACATCCGTCCCACGGTATCATTTCCAATACATCGGTAGGGCAGGCTCGGACACATTGAGTACATCCTATACATGTATCATAAATCTTTACGGAATGTGACATTGGGTCTATACATTTCTGAACGTCATAAATTTTCGATCTAGTAACCAAATCAATTTTTGAGATACCAGATGATTCAATGAATTATCAGAATTTTTCTAATCAATCTACTTCTGGATTGGGTTAGGAGAGGGGGCTAAAATACTTTGATTTATTATGTTTTTGCAAACATGATCATACCTTATGGAGCAAAAAGACATGCTAATTCTAATCAATTTATAAACATTCCATATTAGAATTGAGAGGATTTGCTAGGACTCATACTAATTATTCAACAAATTTGATTGGTCAATACGAGTTGACTTTCTGTTACGATAAATTGAGGAAACAATAGCCAGCCCAATAGCCGCTTCGGCAGCTGCAATAGCTATAATAAAAATTGAAAAAATGTCTCCTTTTAATTGACGATTATCAAAAAAATACGAAAATGTTACCAAATTCATATTAACTGCATTAAGTATAAGTTCAAGACACATAAGGGCTCTAACCATATTTCGACTTGTGATCAATCCATAGATACCGATAGAAAATAAAAAGGCACTCAACACAAGGACATGCTCGAGCATCATTCAAAAACTCCTTATCAATCTTGACTTGGTTCAATATGAAATAACAATTCAACTGATTCGATTGCCTACCTTATACCAAATGTGTAACAACAAAATCTAGTGCGAATAGATTGACTTCACGCTCAAGGCTTTCATTTTGGATTTCTCAAGTATCCAGTAAAAAAAGAATTGAAGGGATAAAAGTTTGATTTGAATTCTTTTCAATTTGAAATCTTTCATATCAATTTTTTATTGACGAGCTACAACAATTGCACCTATTAGAGCAACTAAAAGAATTATTGAAATGAGTTCAAATGGAAGAAAAAAATCTGTTGATAAATGAATTCCAATTTGTTGACTATTGCTTATGAAATCTTGCTCTAGAATCTGGTTTGATCGTGTAGTCCAAATAATACCGTACCATGACGTATCTAGAATAGTCGAAAGGAGTGAACTAAAAAGACTTATACAAACTAGTGAAGTAATGCCATCTCCAAGGGTCCAAAGAGGAAAATCGTTGGAAGATTCTGAACCATTCAAGAACATCACAGCAAAAAGGATTAAAATATTTATAGCTCCTACATAAATGAGTAGTTGTGCAGCAGCTACAAAATAGGAGTTGGATAGAATATAGAATAACGATATAAAAACAAGAACCAATCCCAAGGAAAAGGCCGAATAAATTGGAGTGGGAAATAATACGACTGCTATACCCCCTAATATAAGACCTGATCCTAGAAAAACTAAAAGAAAATCATGTATTGGTCCAGGTAAATCCATTTTTTATAAATTCTAAAAAAAAAAATCTAAATCAAAGAATTTCATGATTTTATTGACCCGACCAGGAAAAAGAAGTTTTTAATATCTCATTCTTTATTCATCTAAAGAGTAGTTTCAAACTGTCTATTTTGAAATCATTATTTTGACTAGTTACTAGAACTATAATCTAAACATAGAAATCCATTTCTAGTCAAATTCAGCTCTGAGTCTGACTAACCAATCAATAGGTTGAATTTACCAAGCAAAAGAATCTCATTTTTTGAAACTCAAACTGAGCTTAGTAATTGGGAATTTTTTTTGAATGAATCATTTATTCATTTTTTATTTGAGGTAAATTCGAAATTGTTCGAATTGTATAATCTTCAATTACTGACCTCGGTAACCGACCCAAAGCAATTTGATTATAATTCAATTCATGCCGATCATAAGTAGAAAGTTCATATTCTTCAGTCATTGATAAACAATTTGTTGGACAATATTCAATACAATTACCGCAAAAAATACAGAATCCAAAATCAATACTGTAATTAAGCAATCGTTTCTTGCGAATATTTGCTTCCAATTGCCAATCAACAACGGGTAAATCTATAGGACATACACGAACACATACTTCACAAGCAATGCATTTATCAAATTCAAAATGGATTCGGCCTCGAAAGCGCTTTGGTGTGATCAATTTTTCATAGGGATATTGAATAGTTACGGGTAAACGATTTGCATGGGACAGGGTAATCATGAAACCTTGACCGATATACCTGGCAGCCCGTATTGTTTGTTGACCATAATTCATGAGTTCAGTTACCATAGGAAACATATCGTGAATATCTATAAAAAAATTTATGCTTGTTTCTTTCTCTTGTTTGAGGCAAGCCATCAATATTGAATATTGTAGTCTTTTACAGTGAAAGAAGTTGAGACGAAGTTGTTAATAATAGATTCCCGAGGGAAATAGGTAAAAGAAATTTCCATCCAAGATTTAATAATTGGTCCATTCTCAGCCTTGGTAAAGTCCATCTTGTTGCAAGAGAAATGAACAAGAACGAAAAGGTTTTAGCTAATGTAATAACGATACTTACTATTGTTCCAAAGACTTTACCCTTCTTAGTTATGTCAAAAAGCCCGGGGCCAAATATGTATGGAATAGAAAGATTACAACCCCCTAAGTAAAGAACTGTTACAAATAATGAAGAAATTAATAGATTCAGATATGAAGCAACGTAAAATAAACCGAATTTGATGCCCGAATATTCGGTTTGATACCCTGCTACTAATTCTTCTTCTGCTTCTGGTAAATCAAAAGGTAATCGCTCACACTCGGCTAGAGAAGAAATTAGAAAAATGAGAAACCCTATTGGTTGACGCCACAAATGCCATCCCCAAAAACCATATTTTGACTGCGCTGCAACTATATCAACTGTACTTGAACTGTTAGATAATCATAGTCGATGATAACAGTAATGTTACTTCGCTATTCCAAAACCGTACATGAGATTTTCACCTCATACGGCTCCTCAGAAGTCACAAATAAATCTAAGGACTCTTCCATATTATTGATATGGGTTTGGATAGATAGAGTCCAAATCCATTCTAACAAAATAAATTCTAAGGTCCTAAATTTTACCAATCGAATTCTGTCTGCTATATAAATAAGTGCTTCGGAATTCATCTCAATCTTTTGAGAATTGTCATTGTTCTTTGTTGATTAGATTAATCACTTCACCTTCAATAAAAAAAACCATGTGTTTTGTTTGTAGCAATATCACATATTTCAACCTCTCAATTTCTTTAATTACGAAAAAGAATTGGGCATTTGTTCATGAATTATCATAAAGATTTTATCTCTTTATTGATTCGGCATAGGAAAGAAAAAAATATCACCCTTTTATTTTGCTCCTATTCTCCTTTCTCAGAAAAAGGGGGCTTGGCCAAAAGTAAAAGATTACTTCGTTCTGGATAGTTATTTGATTCATTCCTGAATAGGAGGATACTCTGGATCAGGATCGTGGGGAGTACTTCTTTATCATTTCTACTAAACTTCAAGTCCCACTTTGAATTCCTTCTATGTAGAGAAATATCCTGTTGGATAACTTACAAAATCTCCATTAAAAATCCTTTGTGTATCTTGGTCTTACTACCCACCCACTCGTTTTGAAAATCTCCCGTTATGGAAATACATCTAGGTTATATAGATAGTCAAGACTCCATAAGTGGATCTTTGAAACCCGCTTCCGGCTATGATGACGAATCCACAAAGCTTGGGGGTCAAATGCAAACATCAAAAATATTGATTGATTCTCTTTTTTTCTTTGCATTTTACACTTAACTTCTTGTACACAGGAAATGAGATTCAATCCTTTGACTGCAAAATTAGAAGCCGTTTTCTTTCACTCATATAATTATCTAGTTTCCTTATATCAACCCCAATCTATCAACCCCACTTTCTCAGCCCAATAGGAAGATAAAGATATCAAACCTAGGAACATAAAAATATATATAGAAATTTTCAAAAGAGAAATCAAACTAAAGCTAATAGAATTTATATAATTCTAAGTAAAGCTAATGTAACATGGATCAAAGGAACAATAAAAATAGGAATGCCCGCATTATAGAAGAGATATACAATAATAAATCTCAAATAGATAGATATCTATCTAATAAATATCTAATGAGAATAGAATTACTTTTCTTTTGAAGTGCTTTTGCCTCCCTTATTGCTTTGCTAGCAAAAAAAGAAGTTGCATTCGCATTGGTGTTGTCCCTTGTTAAGAAACAATTGGGAGTGCATGACTAGTCATTGGAAGTCAAAACTACAAAAACGAACTTATCTCATCGAATCACACGCAGAGCAATGGATAATACACATAGAGCTAGGGGTATTTCATAACTAATTGATTGAGCAGTTGCTCGTAGACCACCTAAAAAGGAATATTTATTATTGGATCCATATCCGGACATAAGAAGTCCAATGGGAGCAATACTTGAAGCGGCGATCCAGAAAAAAACCCCAATACTAAGATCGGCTAAAATAAGCTTATAACCAAAAGGAATTACTAAATAACTTAGAAAAACGGATATGACTGCTATAGATGGTCCGATACTGAATAAGCGAGTATCCCCTCGAGATGGAAGAAGGCTTTCTTTAAAAAGGAGTTTGATACCATCTGCCAAAGCTTGAAGAATTCCTAATGGACCCGCATATTCGGGTCCAATACGTTGTTGTATGCCTGCGGATATTTCTCTTTCTAACCAAACAATTACTAGTACACCCATTGTGATTCCTAAGACAATAGTCAAAATAGGGGCAAGTAGCCATATGATCCCATGGGCTTCTTTTCCAGATTCCAATCTGGAAAAGGAATGGATAGCCTGGATTTTTGTTGTATCAAATATCATTTCAACGATCAACTTCCCCCATAATGATATCTATGCTACCTAGTATTGTCATAATATCAGCCAATTTCATTCTTTTAACTAACTGAGAAAGGATTTGCAAATTGATAAAACCCGGTGGGCGAATTTTCCATCTCCAAGGAAAAACGCTCCGATCTCCTATCAGAAAAATTCCCAACTCTCCTTTTGGAGCTTCGACTCTCACATAAAGTTCTTGCTTCGATAATTCAAAAATTGGAGAGGTTTTTTTAGCAATGAATCGATATTCAAAATCATTCCATTGGGGATGTTTTACTCTATCAAAACGTCGGATTTCTAAATTCTCATAGGGCCCCCCCGGAATTCCTTGCAGGGCCTGCTGAATAATTTTTATGGATTCTTCCATTTCGCCGATTCTTACTAAATAACGAGCTAAAGAATCTCCTTCTTTTTGCCATTGAACCTCCCAAGTAAATTCGTCGTAACACTCATACTGATCGATTTGCCGAAGATCCCATTCTATTCCTGACGCTCGTAGCATTGGTCCGGATAAACCCCAATTGAGTGCTTCTTCTGCCCCAACAGTGCCTATGCCTTCAACTCGTTCTAAAAAAATAGGATTCCGCGTAATAAGTTTTTTATATTCAGCGAGTCCCGCTAAAAAATAATTACAAAAATCCAAACATTTATCTATCCAGCCATAGGGTAGATCAATAGCTACTCCCCCAATACGAAAAAAATTATGCATCATTCGCATACCAGTGGCAGCTTCGAATAGGTCATATATCAACTCTCTTTCTCGAAAAATATAAAAAAAGGGAGTCTGCGCGCCAATATCCGCCATAAAGGGACCGAGCCATAACAAATGGGAAGCTATACGACTTAACTCCAACAGAATGACTCTGATATAGCTAGCTCTTTTAGGTACTTGAATATTGCTCAATCGTTCAGGTCCATTTACGGTTATTGCTTCTGTAAACATAGTAGCTAAATAATCCCAACGTGTGACATAGGGCAAATATTGTATAATTGTTCGGTTTTCCGCAATTTTCTCCATCCCTCTGTGTAAATAACCCAATATGGGTTCGCAGTCTAGAACATCTTCACCGTCTAGCGTGAGTATCAGTCGAAGCACCCCGTGCATTGATGGGTGGTGAGGCCCCATATTGACTATCATGAGATCTTTTCTTGGAATTCGTGTAGTCATCAATTTTTTAGCGAGTCGTTCTTCCATGAATTGCTGAAGATAAAAAGAGGTTCATCAAAATGAAAACGAAACGGAGGGGTCCGAAGAATGGACCCCTCAAATGAAAAATTAATGCCTTTCTCGAATATCCAATTTCTCAATTAATTCTTTATAGCGGACTTTATTTTTTTTTGACAAATAAGCTAGCAGCCGTTGGCGTTTTCCCAAAATTTTACGCAAACCCCTCTGAGATAAATAGTCTTTTTTGTGCAATTTTAAATGGGAAGTGAGTCGCCGTATCTTATTTGTAAAATTGACTACTTGAAATTCAACGGAACCGCTGTTTTCTTTGTTTTCTTCTTGAGAAATAACCGAAATGGGTACGTTTTTGACCATAAAAGAAATTGATCCTCCTTCTTTTATATGCATTTTACTGAATTCATTTGACTTCTTCATCATCTTCTTTGACTTCTTCATCATTTTCATATAAAGCATTTTTAAATTCATCATCTTCATATAAAGCATTTTTAAAGCAAACCCAACTCCTTTTACTCCCAACAAGGCGGATTATTAGCTGTTGGACCGGGACGTCACCTGCTTCTTGAGCGTTCTTGAGAATCAGATCACTTTTAAAATTATGTTCGATCAATTGATTTTGTAATCGACCGATGGCACTCTCATCGAGATCCACGTCATTCACACTACTTGTACATGCAAGGGCATCCCGAATTGCGTTTCGTAGCCGGGTGTTCGGATCAACTTTTCCCTGATGCGGATTTTCTAGTTGAATAAGGAAGTCAGTAATAGCGGTGGCCCATCGGTGAGCCATTAATTTTGCATTTTTTAATTTGGCTTTCCAGGCGCTAACAACTGGTTTGAAGAGCTGCATAATTTCGAGCCAAGCCGCGTTTCTTCCTTCAACTCGAGCATCGGCCACTTCCCTCTTAGCCGTTTCGGCAGCCCTGTCTGCCCTCTCGGTTAGGTACCTTAATTTGTTGTCCGCGAAAGATTTGGCGGCTAGTAACCCACACTTTTCATAAGTTAAAAAATCTAACTCCGCCTGTTTCACTGAATTGGCCTCTTTATAGTTGTTTCGTTCAGTTGTCAATTGGCGAATCTCGGTTTCGAAGTTTCTCTGGAGTTGGGCTACGAATGCGGCCTGGTTTTGGTTGTCAATTTCATTCTTTTTGATAATTTCTTTCATTTTATCCTCCAACTCGGTTAAGTTATTTTTTAAAGTCGTATTTTCAGCTTCAAGTTTTGTTTTTTGAATTAGAGCAGCATCGGCCTTCGTTTGAAGGTCGCGGTTCTTCGTGGCTAATTCATCATTCCTACTTGAAATCTCATCTAATAATTGCCTATTTTTCTCCGTTTCAGTCTCGACAGCT